CATTTATTCATCAAAAGAGGTGTATCCTTTGAAGCTAGAATAGATTTTCCTTGATATCTAACATAATGCATATTCGGATCCTTGAAGAAGGATCGGATGTCCAGAAAATCAGTCCCAACAAAAACTTCAACAAGATGGTCTATTTTTACATAGAAAAGGATTCGCTCAAAAAAGACTCCAGAAGATGTTGACTGGAAATGCGAAGATTGATTGCGGATAAAAAGGAAGATAGATTCGTATTCACATACATAAGAATTATAGAGGAACAAGAAGAATCTTGAATTCCCTTTTAAAAAAAGGGTAATATGCTTTTTTGGAGTACTAAAACTATTCCAATACTCGTGTAGAAAGATACGTAATAAATGCAAAGAAGAGGCATCCTTCACCCAGTAGCGAAGGGTTTGAACCGCGATTTCCAAATGGATGGGATAGGGTATTAGTACATGTGACAAATAATCTAAATGTGAAAATTGGTCCTCTAAAAAAGGAAATATTGAATGAATTGATCGTAAAGTAGGAGATTTTGCTATATCTTTCTCTTTCCTTTCAAAGGAAGATAAAACTCGTAGCGAAAATGGAATTTCCACAATGACTGCAAACCCTTCTGATAGAATTTTCGAATACAAATTCTTATTGTGGCCCAAAAATGGATTTTGAACAGAACCATTAGCCGAAATAATCAAATGATTCCGTTGATACATTCGAGTAATTAAACGTTTCACAATTATTAAACTATATTTTTTGTCATAATCAACTTCATTTTCGAACAAAGTAGATCTATTTCTATTTAAACCATGATCATGAGCAAGTGCATAAATAGACTCCCGAAAAATTAGGGGGTATAGGAAGTCGTGTTGTCGAGATCTATCTAGTTCGAAATATCCCGGGAATTCCTCCATTTGAAATTCGATTTGAATCCAAGTTAGGAATTTGTTGGTTATGAAATGATACATAGTGCGATACGGTCAAAGCAAGGTATTCTAGTAATACAATAATAAATACCTCGGAAACAAATAGACTCATCAACGGACTCTCTATCCTCTCTTTCTTTTTCAATCTAATTAGTTTAGATTCGTTATAAGAGACTAAGATGGGTTAGGAATCCTTTATTTTTCACCCCAATCGCTCTTTTGATTTTGGAAAAACTATCTTTATCAATATGCTGCTTCTTTTACACATTTATGTCTAACCCAAAGCGGGCAATAGCTAATAGTTAGGACTCATAAAAAAAAAAAAAAAAAGAATAATCATGGAAAAACCTTTCCCCATCCTGGCACTAATAGATTTTTAACGTGTAATTAGATCGGAGAACCGTTCAAATTAAGAACAGAAGCTCGTTGCTTTTTCTTTCCCTATAATGAATCGGGTTCCTAGGACTCTATCCATTTATTCACTCGACCCAACTCTGAATTTATTTCATTTTTTGCTTACTAAGAATGAAATATTCTCCGAATTTTCAATTGATACGACATGCTGCTTTTTCCATGCATTCCTTGCAGTTCAGGATCAGTCGTGGTCTTACAAACCCTACCGAAGATATGAATGAATCCATTCCTTCATACAAATGTGTAAAAGATGCTAGACGCACTTAAAAGCCGAGTACTCTACCATTGAGTTAGCAACCCCCCCCCCCCCAAAAAAAACCAATTTACTATGTGTAGATACAATCGCAATAAAAATAACAAAAAGAATTCTTCTTTCTCTCACACAAAAACAACCTCGTGTATCACCAGCAATCTAATAAACCCATCTTTTTGATTTGAAATTAGTAGAATTCCCACACCCTTTTGAGTTGATTTGCTTTTGACTGACGTAAAAAACCAAACCTAGGGAAGATAAAGAGATGCGTTTATACACGATCGAATTATATTTGTTCGATACACTGTTGTCAACATTAATCTAATAAATCGAATACTTAGAAAAAAAAAAATAGAAATGAATAAAATCTTTGTCTTGGGTTTAGCCCTAGAGAATATCTCTAAATCGAAAAAGAACAAAGAAGAAATTAAGGACAAAATGGGAAATAATCCCGATTTCTTTGTTAATTTGATGTATTTCCAACGAAAAACTGCCAATCCAATTGGCAGTAATGTAAAAATTGGATAGGTCTCGCCGGTCCAACTCCTTCATTTATTCACTTCATCTTTTTCTATCTATCTTATATCCCAATAAAGATATAGCAAAAAAGGCGATTTTGATCGTTAAAGAACATCGCATTCTATGGTAATGGTAACAATAATAAAAAAGGATGAATTGAATAGAGTAAAAGAGGGGGAGGGGAAATAGTATAGTAGAAAAAAAGGATCCAAAACTATCTACGAATCACCCACACCCTCTTCTCTCTTTTTTATTTAATAGTTCAAAATTTTTAAATTCATTAATTGACTTCCATTTGATTAAGACTAAATTCTGTAAAAACCCCCGCTTTCTTTAAAATATCATAAACAGTTCCTGTGGGTTGAGCGCCTTTTTCAAGAAAATATAGAATACCTGGAATATC